GAGGGAAAAGCCAAAATATAGTTGTGTTGTTGTTGTTCGCTGCCTCGACGCATTCCCTTCTCTCCCCGGCATCGTCCCACACAGAAAGAAAGAGCGCAGAGCCCCGGCCGGACCTGTAGGTCCGCTAACGTAAAGCGAGGAGTTGAGCCTGAACTGGCGAACCGAAGTCACTTTCGGAACCATACTTCCTAAAGCTAACACGTGTCCAGTCCAGCGAGAACGCGCAGCGCAAACGAACGTGAGCTGCTATACCGAATCCCCCGCTGGCCATCGGGGACCGAGTGGTAAGGCCATGATCTGCAGGGGAACGGATCACTCATTCTTCCATTGGGGACAGGTGCACGAACGACAACTCCAAACGTCACACATCCGCCGCCTATCCACCGTTTAGGTGGCACCAGCGAGATCCAGCTAAGATAAGGAACTTCGTGTCGCGGCTGCTCCACTCCGCTGCGGTCTCATGAACTGAACTTCGTTGCCTTCCCGCGCGCGAAGCGAATGGGCGCTGTGCCGTGGGTCAGTTTCGGGGCGGGGGGCAAAGAGAGAGCAGAAGAATGATTCATTTGGATCGACGAGCTTTTCAGCCCCAAAACTAAGAATCAATGGAATGTCTGTCTATCCATAAACATCTATTCTATCTGTATATCTAAGGGATCTCTCTATACATATAAAAGTTTTTTATGGCATGATATGATCGCCTAGCCGTAGCCGCATATCAGCTGCGCTCAATATGCAGGATTTCTGTTGGATCAGATCTTTTGCTTTGACGGAAGCTTTTGGACTAGCGAAAATCTAAGCCTTCGCGCAAGCAAGCGCGAGAGAAGCAAGCAAAGTAGAAGCTTTGCCAGAAGCAAGACGAGGCTGGGAAGACAGTCGGGACCTACTTTGATTCAAAAAAAGAAAGGCGAAGGGTGGTCTACGATCAGCGGATTGAGCTGCGCGCCCTAACGCCCTTTTCTTGCTTGCTGGCAAACGGCTTTCTATCATAGTTGCAAGGGTTCCAAACCTTACCCACTTAAGTACCAAAGGCTGCTTTCGTTCGTTAAGGAGGCTGTTCACTACAAGCTATCCGCGCTGTCTTGGATTGAACGTCGACTTATTGCCGTTCAATCTCTAAGGCGGGTTTCCGCTGAGAACGGAATAGTGTTCGTGTCCAAAGGTGAACAAAGCCCTAGCTTCTAGAGTTCGCTGCTTTTTCCAGGCCGGATAAGGGCTTATACTGCTCGCCTTTGTTTGATATGTTCATTCAGTACCAATACAAACTACAACTACACAAAAGTGGAAGGGCCACTATAAAAGCTAGAAGTAGCCTTTAGTAGAGTCGTCGGCCTAACCAAAGCATCACGACAACTTATCTACTCCAATATTTCGCTTTCAGCTCAACTTGACGTAAACCCTTATGAATGAATGGAATCTTAAGTAGGGGGCCCGCTCGCCTACCAATCAAAGAGGCTGAGAGTAAGCGTAAGCTCGAACTTCGAGCTTACCTTCATTCGCTTCGCGGGAGCCGCACAGCACATAGCTGGAAGTCAGAGGGCCCGTACTACCTGCCTAACCCTTCGCTCCGAGGGACCGTAGACCGGAAAGCGCCTTCTAAACCACCCCATTCATCCAAAAGGGAAGGGGCCTATGTATTTGCATGACTTCTGCAGATTTTACCCTATCTACACCTGGAGCCAATCCCCTAGCGGTCCTGCCACCACGCCGCAGAACGGGAGCTCGTGTGGAACCTTTTCTTTCTGGCGTAAGAGCGGTGAAACATAACAAAATATTATGGCCGCGTAACATAGGGGCCGGAGGTACGGTAAACTCGGCCAAAATATGACACCCGAAGGGCCCGGCACGCACAATCCTATCCTATCCGAGTCCGAGTTTACCCCTTGCACTTCGGACAGCCGTCCGTAGCATCATAAAGAGGACCTCCCTTTCAAAGTAAAAAAAAAAAGAGTACGGTACATAGGAGGTTGGTCTTTCTCAACGTAGTGTATAGCACGAAAAACCTTTCGATACAAGATAAGGCCGTTCACACGAAAGAAGAGAAGAAAAGATTCATTCTCTTCTTTTTCTTTCTCGAGGGGAAAGATAAATAGGGTCTTATGGAGGGAGGCGGCCGTTAGGCCGAGCGCATTTATAAAAATCCTCCACTGCATCCAAGATCACAAGTAGAACGCTAAGCAGGGGCGGGAAGGCAGCGAGCTCCGCAACAAAAGCGAAGCGAGCCTCTCTCTATAAAGCCCTATTAGTAAAGCTTGAAAGCCGTTGCCCTAACGCGCATCCCTTTTTCAGCTGGCTGAAAAGTGCTAGTTGTAGCGCGCTAGCGTCCCTATAGAGTAAGGCTCTTTTTGTGGAGTCGCACTCTACGAGCCTTGTCTTCCTTCCAACGACTAGCTTCCGTTTCTTGTTCCGGTCCGACAACGAGGACGCTGCCCTGCCCTTCTCCTGCCGTGGTCCAACCCATGGGAATTAATTACCTCATCCCCTCCATTGCTCAGTGCTCCCT